TTTACTGCTGTTTTTTTTTATTGATAGGAATTCTCTTGTTAAGACCCTATGAATCGATTAAAACCTCAGATTCATACTAGAACCACGATGATTCAATAAAACCTTCTCAAACTAAGTCCCAAAATTCCCTGAGTTAAGAACCGTTGGATCATCACTTATTCAATGACTAGATCTAATGACGAAAAATCAAAAGAAATCTTTGTCCTTTGATCAAAATAAGCATAAACGGAAGTTTGAAAGAATCAAAATCTTTCTATTTATAACTTCTAACTCTTTAAAAAATTTTTTGAAGTCCGGCCACGAGGTCTGACTATTAAGTATGAATCATAGTTCTAATACTTTAGTAATCTATAGTAATCTATTTCATATATTCCGTGCTCCAGATACTAAAACGAATATCCGACGAAGTAAAACCATCTCTATCAAGATGACAGATCTATTCTCTGTACTAGCCATAGGATCAATTATACCAAGTCACACACTCATATTCCGGAAATACAGAAAAAAAGAAATTCCACGGTCGAACTACCAAAATAGAATGGGATAAAAATCAGAAAACTAAACGCTTCACTTTGGATTGAAAAAGCTAGTTAATGGTTCTTGTAAATCTAATTCATTGAAATTCCATCCAGTAAAATGGAAGAATTATAAATCTCCAAAATAATAGATAGAAATACTGCAAATAGAGCCATTGCAAGACCCATCAAAGGAGTAGTTCCCCAACCAGGAGCTACTTTACCATATTCTGAATTCAATGGTTTCAATAAACTCCCGGCATTAGTTCGTTTTGGGCGGCCAGATCTAGAACTACCCTCAACGGTTTGTGTAGCCATAATATTTTATATTCATTAAGATCTGTTGACTTTGTATACCATTCCGTTGTAAATAAATGATCTTATCATAGATCCATTGTGGTCTTAAAACTACATAATGTCTTAAAACTATATAATAATGGAAACAGCAACCCTAGTCGCCATCTTTTTATCTGGTTTACTTGTAAGTTTTACTGGGTACGCCTTATATACTGCGTTTGGGCAACCCTCTCAACAACTAAGAGATCCATTCGAGGAACACGGGGACTAGTCGAAGTAATGATCCTCCCACTATTGGGAGGATCATTACTTTCAATTGAGATAATGAAAAATCATTTCATCCTTTTACTTTTTAGTTGGAACTTTAGGCGGTTCGCGAAAAAAGATAGCGAAAAAAATTATTCCTAGAGTTGAGACTAAAAGGAATGTATAAACCAATGCTTCCATAGATTCGATCGTGGTTTACAATTATAGCTTCCATACCTGTTTATTTTGGACCGTCTCCCGGATAAAGAAAGAACAAAAGTCAAAGAAAAGGCAGCGAGTCAAATGTCAAATCAAGATTTATCCGGTACCCCAACCCTATAGTCAGTCAAATAAAATAAAAACGAAAAGTAACAAAGCAATATTGTATCAAACTACCTGTCTTCGTGTAGTTGGATCTCCAAGTTTTTGGAATGTTCCAAATTCCACTTGAGCATCTAAATCCGGATCAATACCAGCAAAAACATCTCTAAACAAGGTTCTAGCACCATGCCAAATGTGTCCGAAGAAGAAGAGCAAAGCAAACGAAGCATGCCCAAAGGTAAACCAACCCCTTGGACTGCTACGAAAAACACCATCGGATTTCAAAGTAGCACGGTCTAATTCAAAAATTTCACCCAATTGAGCACGTCTAGCATATTTTTTCACAGTAGCAGGGTCACTATAACTGACTCCATTCAGTTCGCCGCCATAGAACTCAACAGTTACACCTACTTGTTCGACACTATATTTTGATTCTGCCCTTCTAAAAGGAACATCGGCTCTAACAATTCCGTCCCCGTCGACCAAAACAACAGGAAATGTTTCAAAAAACGTCGGCATACGACGTACAAAAAGCTCATGCCCCTCTTTATCTCTAAAGATAGGATGTCCTAACCACCCAACAGCTATTCCATCCCCGTTGTCCATTGAGCCCGCTCTGAATAATCCCCCTTTTGCCGGATTATTGCCGATGTAATCATAAAAAGCTAGTTTTTCAGGAATTTTAGACCAAGCTTCGGATAAACTTTGATTTTCGGCTAAACCAGCACCAATTCTTCGATATATTTCTTGTTGGAAGTATCCTTGATCCCATTGATAGCGCGTGGGACCAAACAATTCAATCGGGGTAGTTGCTGAACCATACCACATAGTTCCAGCAACTACAAAAGCTGCAAAAAAGACAGCAGCAATACTGCTGGAAAGGACGGTTTCAATATTTCCCATACGTAATCCTTTGTATAGGCGTTGGGGTGGACGAACACTAAGATGAAATAGACCTGCCAATATACCTAAGGTCCCTGCTGCAATATGATGAGAAGCTATTCCTCCCGGAACAAAAGGATCAAAACCCTCCACACCCCACGCTGGATTTACGGCCTGTACCCTTCCGGTTAGTCCATAAGGATCGGACACCCATATTCCAGGACCATACAATCCTGTTACATGAAATGCACCAAAACCAAAGCAAGCCACCCCTGAGAGAAATAAATGAATTCCAAAGATCTTAGGCAAATCCAAAGAGGGTTTTCCTGTACGTTCATCAGTAAATATTTCTAGATCCCAATACACCCAATGCCAGATAGCTGCCAAAAAACACAAGCCAGAAAACACAATATGTGCCCCGGCCACACCTTCGTAACTCCAAATACCCGGATTCGTTACAGTCCCCCCTGTAATACTCCAACCGCCCCATGAATTCGTTATTCCTAAACGAGTCATGAAGGGTATAACGAACATACCCTGTCTCCACATTGGATCAAGAACAGGATCAGAGGGATCAAAAACGGCTAATTCGTATAGAGCCATCGAACCGGCCCAACCAGCAACCAGAGCTGTATGCATTATATGGACAGAAATCAAACGACCGGGATCATTCAATACGACGGTATGAACACGATACCAAGGCAAACCCATGGAAATACCCCTTTATCAACGAAAAATAGACACAATGTAACTTTATTGCATTGGAAAAGGAAAAAGCTATGCTATAGACCCCTTTTTTAGGGGATTCTCTCGGGGAAAGGATTAATATTTGTTTGATGCTTTTCGTAATAATTACTTTTAGTAATAATGAAACTATTTTGTTCGTAGGAACAAAAAGAAGCAGATCTATTCTACACCCGATAAGTAACAATACGCAATGGTAAGGGGGTTGATACCATTTTATATGAGTGAATATATATATATTTGTTCATCATTCAAAGGACTCATTTGTAAGAATTTTCCTTTATTCATTTTGTCTTCTTTTTTTATGAACTTAGTCAATCTATGGATAAAATAGGATAATAAAATCAATAGTATTAGGCCACTAAACCCACTGTTACGCTTTCACATCAAAGTGAGATATAGTACTTCATTTTTCTTTTATTTAATGCCTATTGGTGTTCCAAGAGTACCTTTTCGAAGTCCTGGAGAGGAAGATGCATTGTGGATTGACGTATAGTGCGACTTGTCAGATATATTGGGCATACGGTATTTCCCCGTTCTCTTCCCCGATCGAGATATCCCCTCTTTCGCCCGAGAAAGATTGATTCAATTATCAAAAATTTGGAGCGTGAAGTGCAATTAGATCCATTTTTTAGGGAGGGTATACGGACTAATATTATCAATTAGAATAATTTATGGTTGGCTTGGTTAGACCAATCAAATGAAGTATCCAGGCTCCGTTTAGAAAGAAAACCAATTGGTAATAAATATATTTATGATTACGACTTAATATCATATTTATATCATATTTTAGTTATTTCTATTTATTTAGATATTTAGAAATAGAAGTGATCTCAAACTGTTAATCAATCGAGTAATATGATAAATGCGTTGAATATTTGTTGGAAGACATGAAATAAATTGAAAAAAAAAAAATGGGGAAGTCATAGCAAAAGGACGTGGTATTGGGGCATTTGTCCTATATGTACAAATCCAAATCGGGCGGATCTTTACTCGGAGTAGAGCATAAACCTAAAAAAATTGAAGAAGCCCAGTCAGGAACAAGAAAATTACATCGCGATTTAGATTGTATCTCGATGAAACAATACATCAATGAGAAGTTAGTCAGATAAGTTTAGCAATTTTTTTTAGATAAACAAAACAGGCCAAAACTCATCTTTCTTGAAAAATGAAAGAAAAGTCCATTTTATAAGTTAAAAAAACCTGTTAGGAAAAAAAAAGCTAGAATCTACACATTGATTCCTTTTTTTCATGATTTTTGTTGAACCGTATGCATCAAAAGGTGCATGTACGGTTTCTAAGGGATACCATTTTATCCCAATCAACCGACTTTATCGAGAAAGATTACTTTTTTTAGGCCAAGGGGTTGATAGTGAGATCTCGAATCAACTTATTGGTCTTATGGTATATCTCAGCATAGAGGATGATACCAAAGATCTGTATTTGTTTATAAACTCTCCTGGCGGATGGGTAATACCCGGAGTAGCTATTTATGATACTATGCAATTTGTGCGACCAGATATACAGACAATATGCATGGGATTAGCCGCTTCGATGGGATCTTTTATTCTTGTTGGAGGGGAAATTACCAAACGTCTAGCATTCCCTCACGCTCGGCGCCAATGAGTTTTTTATTTGATTTGAGAGAAAAAAAGAAAACTATGCCTTCGCACTATATGAATATTAAGTAATAATAGCATGGCACTTCGAATTCGATATGAGAATTTTTTTTTAAACCCTTAGATTACGTATCGAAAGAGTAGTATGAGATAAAAAGGCATTTTCGATTTTAGCCAATCTATCGGGAGGCCTATTTCAGCGTCACAAACTTTTTTGTTTTCACAGCAGGGGCTCTTAATCTTAACAATTTTTAGGTTATGAAAGAATATGAAAATAAATCTTGTTTTTTTATTTGAAAAAAAAAAGAAACTTTGGGATTGCTAAATAACAGACGAAATAAATATATAAAGCAACGGAACCATCATAGTATTTTTATAGTATTTTTGAACTACTACAAAAGGAAGGATGGTTATTGGATCATTTACCAACCCGAGTCTGATAGACCCTATCATTTATTTTATATTTCTTCGATGTAAGTAAGGTAAGGTAAAAAAAGCGAATTCCATTATAGAGCCGTATGCAATGCGCAAAAGATGCCTGTACGGTTGTTCAATTATATCTTTTTGATTATTCTTTATCTCCTCACTTTCATCATGCGAGATAGAAGAAACATTTTTTATGTTATATCATATATTATCAGGGTAATGATCCATCAACCTGCTAGTTCTTTTTATGAGGCACAGACGGGAGAATTTGTCCTGGAAGCGGAAGAGCTGCTGAAGCTGCGCGAAACCATCACAAGGGTTTATGCACAAAGGACAGGCAAACCCCTATGGGTTGTATCCGAAGACATGGAAAGAGATGTTTTTATGTCAGCAACAGAAGCCCAAGCTCATGGAATTGTTGATCTTGTAGCGACTGAATAAAAAAGAAAAAGAACAAGGATTTCACACGAATTCGTGATTTGGTATTTTATCTTCTTACCGGATTTAATATTCTATTTATTAATTTCTTAATATAGAAATTGAAAATGAAAATATAGAAAAAAAAAAAAAAAAAGAATTCCTAAGCATCCGGTTAAGATCGATCTAAACCAGCCCATTATATATATGATTCAACATGCCAACTATTAAACAACTTATTAGAAACACAAGACAGCCAATCAGAAATGTCACGAAATCCCCCGCTCTTGGAGGATGTCCTCAGCGACGAGGAACATGTACTAGGGTGTATGTGCGACTCGTTCAGACCATGGACTAGGACAAAAGAAAGAAAACACTTGATCCAGTATCACCGATCCGTACCAGTGAGTAGGATAGAATAGAATGGACGAACTCCATTGAATATTCAATATCTTAAAAAAAGATCTATCCTTCAATTGGGGTATCAAATGTATGGTTCCCGTTGGTGCAAATCCAATCACCTCAATTTTAAATTTAAGATGAGAAAGGATTCCCCATTGATAGCAAATGGTATTCATTAAGCAGGGGAAATCTTATTTTAAAAAGTCAAAATTTTAGGCCTTATTCTTGCAAGAACGGACTAACAGGGTCAGCTACTCAGCAAATCTTCATAATTAAATACCGTTACTGTATAAATAGATCTCGTTGTGAAAGACCTAGTACTAGATAATTATGGGTAGAGCCAAAGGGTGTGAACTGTACAAGTTAACAATAACATTGATTAAATGAAGGAAGGGCTCCGGTGTATAGAGAGGACCTCGCCGTTTAAGAAGTAACCATAGAAACGATGGAACCCACTATAATCCATTTTTATTTATTACTTTTTTATTTACTATGTGTTTTTGATACCTAGTATCAATACAATTTGGATTTCTAGGCGAAATGCCTAGAAAAAAATCGTGGTCGGGAAGGTTAGAGTAGCAAAAGCCATTGGAATTTTTATTTTATACATTGGAAGAATCCGTTTTGTTATTAATAGACTAGGACACGGGAAGGGAATAACTGAAAGAAAGGAAATCAATTAGTTATTCATCAAAGTTTCATTTATTCAATGACCAGAATTAAACGAGGGTATATAGCTCGAAGACGTAGAACAAAAATCCGTTTATTTGCATCAACTTTTCGAGGGGCTCATTCAAGACTTACTCGGACTATTACTCAACAGAAAATAAGAGCTTTGGTTTCGGCTCATCGGGATAGGGGTAGACAAAAGAGAGATTTTCGTCGTTTGTGGATTACTCGTATAAATGCAGTAATTCGAGACAATAAAGTATACTTTAGTTATAGTAAATTAATACACAATCTGTACAAGAAACAATTGCTTCTTAATCGTAAAATACTTGCACAAATAGCTATATTAAATAAGAGTTGTCTTTATATGATTTCCAATGAGATCATAAAATAAAGAGAGTGAAGGGAATCCGTTGGAATGGTTTAAATGGAGTTCCCTGGAGAATGAACTCTGGGAAGGTAGAGTAGAAATTAGTATGATAAAATATGAAAAAGTCGTCAAAATGAAAATGAAGAAACATGTTGAATAAAAAATATTTCTTATTCTTCTATTCTTCCCCAATTTTTTTTTTTTTTTTTTCAAACGACACGACAATCAAATCTGGATTTCCTATTTTTAGAAAAAAAAAGCGTCAATCCGCATTTGAGTTTGGATTGGTATTTTTTTTGATTCAATTCAAGAGTCAGCCTATTTTTTTCTGGTTCTAAGACCAGTAGTTCTAGCGGTTGACTCGCTTCTTTCAAATTGTTTCTCATTATTAAGAAAAGGTAACGGAGATAAAATACGAGCTTGTTTTATAGCAATAGTAATTAATCGTTGTTGTTTTAAGGTCAATCGATTCACCCGTCTAGATAATATTTTTCCTTGTTCGCTAATAAATCGACTAATTAAACTCATGTTTCTATAATCAATTCGATCCCCCGATTGGATCGGAGGCAAACGCCTACGAAAAGATCGCTTGGATTTAAGAAAGATTCGCTTGGATTTATCCATGGTTTGTTTATTCCTTATCCTAAAGAAAAGATCCTAATCCTATTTCTTAATTCTCCATCACGGTTGATCTGATCGAAATAGGATTTGGTTTGTTTATATTAAAATTAATATATATTATATATTGTTATATATTAGATATATCTAATATGTCATTTTTGATCTTCCTTGGAACGGAAGACTGACACACGAGTGACCGGTTCGATCTATTTCTTTATCTCCCCGTGAATCGTATGTTTGTAACAACAGGGACAGAATTTTCTCAATTCCAATCGACTAGGCGTATTATGTCGATTCTTTTGAGTAATATATCTGGAAATGCCCGTTGATTCCTTATTAACACGATTTCGAACACAACTGGTACATTCCAAAATCACCGTTACTCGGACATCTTTACCCTTGGCCATGAGCCTCCTTTTGTTTTTGATTCATTCAACTCTTTGATTTTCCGATCCGAAACGAGGAAGAAGAAAGGAACAAAAAAAAAACAGGTAACTCGAAATCGAATTATGAAAGAAAGGTTTCGTTGCAATAAATCAATATAAATCAATATAGTAATAATAACAATATATTAAATTAATAAGTAAGTAATATAATGATTTCTAACTATATTACTCGATTTAGAATTTAAAATTGCCGTACAGCATTTAATTTTTATTTAAGTATCTTGTATGATATTGTTGCCCCAACCATCACATTTTACTCTATTTTTTATTAATTTTATTTAAATTTGAGCCTGGCCCGAATTACTAGTTTCACAGAGGGGGAATCCCCTTTTTGTTTTTCTAACGTATATTCGAAAAAAAAAAAAGAAGGGAAGGGATTAGTTACAGATATTTGATTCTATCTCTAATCCTCTTCCCCCCCTACCATATCAATAACTAGAATGAAAAAAAGGGGAATATCAACGCATCCGGAAAAAAACGATTGATCTCTATCAATAAACCTGCTAAAGACCCGAACCATAGAGTACTTACTACCGGTGCCACGGAGAGATATGTTTTTAGATCTCGCATTTTAAATTCTCCTCCTTCTTTATTATTTCTAATACATAATGCTAATACATATATAACCAGATGTGTATATGTACTTAATGACTGACCGCTTGTATTTGTACGCGGAATTCCTAATTCAAGTTGAAATGTACAAAATAGATCGTACTTTTCTGAATCTTAAAAGAAACAAATATGCCCCTTTAGGCCAGAAATTCTCGAAAAATAGTCATTTTTTACAGGGTCTCATATTTATTTCATACTTTAATATAATAGAAGTCTTTTACTATTTTTAATATAATTATATGTTATATGAGACCAAAAAGAAGAAATGACAAGATATTTGTGTATATCAATGGAAGAAATAAAGATATGGAAAACAAAACAGGGATTCTCTACAATGACACTGTAGACCAATTGAAAGGGATGTAGCGCAGCTTGGTAGCGCGTTTGTTTTGGGTACAAAATGTCGCGGGTTCGAATCCTGTCATCCCTACCTATTACTTATCTTCTGAACAGTAACGGGGGATCAATTGAGATCGATTAAAAGAAAATTGGATATACATAAAAAATCGTTAATTTTATGATAGTATATATGCAAGACGTATTGGGGTCACAAAATATTCATTGTGATAATAAAGCGCTCTTAGTTCAGTTCGGTAGAACGTGGGTCTCCAAAACCCGATGTCGTAGGTTCAAATCCTACAGAGCGTGATTCTGTGTTCTTGTTAGTCGCGCTAGGTCGAAAATTACCACCGAAAAAATGAAACCAATCTAATTTTGACCTCCCGCGAATTAAAGGAAGTAGGAGGTCAATCAAAAAAGGGATGTTAATTAATCAAAGTTCCAACTGATCACCACGTCTGTATTGTAAATATGCAGTTACAAATAATCCAGCCAAAGTAATAGGAATTAGACCCAAGACGATTCCAAATAGAAAAACTTCAATCATTTCAATTTGTTTGAGAGGGGAAAGGGGAGGTAATATCTATGCTTAAATATAAATAGTAATCCGTATTGTATTGACTCTAAATCTCAATGACCAAAAATTGGAAATTGATACGGTAAGGAACTATAGAATATATGAACTATCACAGAAATATTTTTGTATGAATTGTTCATTTAATTAATTTCAAATAAGTCGTATCTTGCTCAAGCCGATAAATAGAGCTGAGGTTATAGTCAAAGCTGCTAGTAGAAAACCGAAATAACTAGTTATAGTAGGCATGAAAGGGCTAAATGAAATATGTTCTTTTTCTACATATGTTTAGAAAGTACTTCCCTAAGTTTCCATTTTTGAAAGATACGAGGATAGGCAAAAATACCAACCAATTGAAAGGATAAGTTCCAATTGAAAGGATAAGTTCAATTGAAAGTTTTTGATTCATCAAGTATTATAGATGATATTAACAAAAACATTATAGATGATATTAACAAAAACAAAGTAACAGAAGTAAGAAATCAATTCATCATCTGGGA